AATGAATACACCCGTAACAAGTCCCTATATGATTTCTGGTGGAATCGGAAAGCACTAAGTACAAGCAAGATACACAGTTGCCCCTTGGAAGTCTCAAGGGAATGTGACTAATGGAATAATATGTAGGAATAGTAAGACCTATTGTTGCCTTTCATAAACAAAAAGCAGAAAAAAAAATATACCATCAAGATATATAACTATCTATCACATACTCCTAATTTCCCATCTAAGCCTTACTGTCTCTACTTCTGTGAAATGTGAAACAATTTGAAGACACCCTATTACATTCTTGGCGGGGTTACCCCAACGAAAGCACTTTTTTCCACTTTTATTCTATAAAAGCCAATCACCCATACAATATTAATTGAAAACCTGAGCACTCAGAGACTCTCATGAGTTTGTATGGATACAAAGTATCTTCAGTTCTTTCCACAACTCCTAATTGGATTCCCCACCAGCCTACCCAATCTACTTCAAGACTCAGTCAGTAAACACTAGTAGGGTAAGGTAATTAGGAAGTATTTATAGTCCTTCCTATAACCCCTTCTTGGATCCTAGGAGCAAGGATTTACAGTCTCTTAGGAACCTTCCTTTGGATACACGGATTTACGGTCCCTGACTTTCGTAGTTCTGAATCTCACAATTGAATCTTACTATGGATTTGATTCGATTGATAAATCAAATCAATGGCCTGAACGCATCAGGAATCCGTAATTAAGTGAGTATTTCTTTATTTATATTGGTAATTCATATTGGTATGGTACAGGTTTGGGTCACACCCCGATTTTTGAAGAAATAATTGAAAGTCAACCCCCCGATTCTTAAAATTGGGTATCGACAGTCCCCGCCCCTTACCTCTGCTTCTGCCAGGCAAGAATTTTGTGAGTTCTATTAGTTTAGTAGGGTAAGAAATTCCGAGTCTTTTGTTAATCAGGCGACACCCGGATTTGAACTGGGGAGAAAGGATTTGCAGTCCCCCGCCTTACCACTCGGCCATGCCGCCAAAACGATACAAAATAGATATAGATGGAAATATTCTGGGGAATTGCTGAACCATTTCTTTTTTTTGATTGGATCCTGTTGTTCTCTTAGATTGATTGTATTTCAAAACACACAACACCTAAATAAAAGCTTTCCCCTTTTTTTCTATTGAAAGATAAAAATGGATTTCCAGTCACAGAATCCAAAATTCAGAGCAAATTGGAAGCATTAATGACTGTGAATTCATGAATGGTTCTTGGATTTTGATCTCCAATTTGGTTTCCTTAATGACATAAGGAGATCAAATTGATATACGACTAATCAGTCTCAATTCTTTTCCATAATGAATCCTTTTCAATTTCAATTATAACAACAATTATGTGTATATGTAAACCCCAGAACAGAAATTCTTACACGGATACCTAGTCAGGTATCTTATCTACATATTCCTATTAGGAAATCGTCGTGCTTGCATTTTTCATTGAATATATTGAATATAAAATCGAAATTTGGATATAGCACGACCTATGTTGCCTCAAGGGAACTTCGATAAAAGATGGGATATACGGATAGCTAGATAGTTATATCTGCATGTACTTAATAAATATGACTTCTCTTACGCACTTCAATCGTATTCTACTAATTAACAAATGGGTAGAAATATCTTTTCTCTCTGCGAATCATTTTTTGAATAACGGAATCGATGAAATAAATTAAGTGCTAAAATCAAAGTCAACTCTAGACGGTTCCTGATTATTCTGTCTTTATCTCACTCATAGAGAACAGATTCAATTCCGAATCCATTTATGGTACCCAATCGGATCGTAATATCATAAGGTAGAAATTGGATCTATTTTGATATTCTATACAAGACTCCATAAGTCTAAGTGGCAGAATTATGTTTCCAGGAATGTTTTATCAATTCATTTCCATTTGTATCTGTCGCAAATTCGAATTTGAGTCACATTTTTTTTTATTCCTCCGTTCATACGTATTTAGTACATATATATATGTATATGGGGTTGGATAAAATTTCATGTTGTTCAAATGAGCAAAATATACATTCCGTCGTTGCTAGATCAATCTATATGGTTCAACGAAGAGTGAGCCAATAGTTGGATTTTTTCGATAAACGGAAAACTTAAGATGTTCCGGGATGGAAATGAGGGAATGTATACAATACCAGGGTTTAGTCAGATACAATTTGACGGATTTTGTAGGTTCATTGATCAAGGCTTGATGGAAGAACTTCATAAGTTTCCAAAAATTGAAGATACAGACCAAGAAATTGAATTTCAATTATTTGTGCCAACATATCAATTGGCAGAGCCCTTGATAAAAGAAAGAGATGCTGTGTATGAATCACTCACATACTCTTCTGAATTATATGTATCCGCGGGATTAATTTGGAAAACCGGTAGAGATATGCAAGAACAAACCGTATTTATTGGAAATATTCCTCTAATGAATTCCCTGGGAACCTCTCTAGTAAGTGGAATATACAGAATTGTAATCAATC